CCATACATAAGACGCTTACTGTCTGCTGCTGATTCAACACACTTCCACTGTAGTGTCCGAGTAGATACTGTTATTTTCTCTCGAACCATAATAATATTATTTGATCAGATCATTGAATCATTTATTTCTCTTGTTTCTCTTGCTATTGAAATATCTTCAATTTTTATTTCTACACACGTCTTTTTTTCGGGGGTCTACAGCCATTATGTGGCATAGGGGTTACGTCCCGTACGAAAGTTAATAATATACCACTTCTGCGAATAGCTCGTAATGCTGCGTCTCTTCCGAGACCGGGACCTTTAATCATGACTTCTGCTCGTTGCATACCTTGATCTACTACTGCACGAATAGCATTTGCCGCTGCGGTTTGAGCAGCAAACGGCGTCCCTCTTCTTGTACCTCGGAAGCCACAAGTACCGGCAGAGGACCAAGAAACCACTCGCCCTCGTACATCTGTAACAGTCACAATAGTATTATTGAAACTTGCTTGAATATGAATAACCCCCTTTGGTATTTTACGTGTACTCTTACGTGAACCAATACGTCCACGTGAACCCTTTTTCGGTATAACTTTTGCCATATTTTATCATCTCATAAATTTGAGTCAGAGATATATGGATATATCCATTTCATGTCAAAAAAGATCCCCCTTCTTATTTGTATATCGGGTGTTTAACGAGTCTTATTATCCTTGTCTTTGTTTATGTCTTGGGTTGGAACAAATTACTATAATTCGTCCCCGACGACGGATTAGTCGACATTTTTCACAAATTTTACGAACAGAAGCTCTTATTTTCATATTTGCCACTCCTTACTTTAATTTTGAATCCATTTCTTGGAAGAAATTAAGTTTCTTGAAATTTTGATTTCGAATCGTATTCCTACGAAAGAAATAGTGAAGCTGAAAAAACACCTAATCTTTCGAATCTTTGTTGCGGAGTCGATAAATTATACGACCTCTGGTTGAATCATAACGACTTACTTCAATTTTGACTCTATCTCCTGGCAGTATTCGTATAAAACTACGTCGGATCTTTCCTGAAACATAACCTAGAATCATATCTTCATTATCTAAACGAACCCGGAACATGCCGTTGGGAAGCGATTCAGTAATTAAACCTTCATGAATCCATTTTTGTTCTTTCATTCCAGGTAAAACCCCCTTGAAGTATCAACTAGTGGAGGAAGAACCCTATCAAACAACCCACCCCTTCTTTTTTCTTTTTCACAAATAAGAAGTTTCATATTCAATTCGGATATTAGAAAGATTACCATATATAACACAAAATTTCTCCGCCTATTCTTTCTAGTCGAGCCTCCCGGTCTGTCATTATACCCCGAGAGGTTGAAAGAATTACAACCCCCATCCCACCTAAAATTCTAGGAATTCTTTGGTAGTTAGAATAGATTCGTAGACCCGGGCGACTTATCCGTTTTAAATTTAAAAGATTTCGATAAGTCCTTTTCCTATTCCTTCTATGTCGTAGGGTTAAAACCAAAAAATATTTGTTGTTTTCTCGATGTTTTCTCACGTTTTCGATAAAACCCTCTCGTAAAAGTATTTTAACAATACTTTGGCTGATATTAGTAGATGCTACTCGAACCACGCTTTTTCTATACATATCGGCATTTCGTATAGAGGTTATTATGTCAGCAATAGTATCACTACCCATGATTAATTAAAATTATTGGTGCCTCCAAATTTGGATATAATCAACATGTTTTTCTTTTTTTTTTTTTACGTATTTGTTTATAAAAAAAAATATGAATTTTGAAAGGTATATACGTGAGACAAAATCTACTAAATTAATCTTAATCTATTTCTTTTAAATACCCGACTATAACCATATCTATAACCATATCGTGGTCTCGTTTTATAATACCTCGGGAGCTAATGAAACTATTTTAGTAAAATTGAACTGTCTCAATTCTCTGGCAATCGCACCAAAAACTCTAGTTCCTTTTGGATTTCCTTCTTGATCAATCACAACTGCAGCATTGTCATCATATCGTATTATCATACCATTGTCACGTTTAAGTTCTTTACAAGTACGGACAATAACAGCTCTGACTACTTCTGATCTTTCTAGAGGCATGTTTGGAACTGCGTCTTTGATCACAGCAACAATAACATCACCAATATGAGCATATCGACGATTGCTAGCTCCTATGATTCGAATACACATCAATTCTCGAGCCCCGCTGTTATCTGCTACATTCAAATGGGTCTGAGGTTGAATCATATCATTTTTTTATCTGTTTTTTACAATACAAAGGCCGAAGAAAAAAAGAAATATTATTTGTCCAAAAAAAGAAACTAGCACCTGCTATTTTTAAGGCCTACTTCTTTTTTATCCCGAAACGATGAATTGAGCTCGTATAGGCATTTTGGACGCTGCTATTGAAATAGCCCTTCTGGCTATATTTTCTGTTACTCCACCCATTTCATAAAGGATTCGACCTGGTTTAACAACAGCTACCCAATATTCGGGAGAGCCTTTACCTGAACCCATACGTGTTTCTGCGGGCCTTACTGTAACTGGTTTATCTGGAAATATACGGACCCATATTTTTCCACCGCGACGTGCATTTCGTGTCATTGCTCGTCGACCTGCTTCTATTTGTCTAGATGTGATCCAAGCGGGTTCAAGTGCCTGAAGAGCGTATTTACCAAAACAAATAGCATTACCTCGATAAGATATTCCCTTCATTCTTCCTCTATGTTGTTTACGGAATCTGGTTCTTTTGGGGTTATAGTTGATGGTTTATTTTGAATTCCATCTCTACTACAGAACCGGACGTGAGAGTTTCTTCTCATCCAGCTCCTCGCGAATAAAATCAATTCAAATTAAAGATTTTGAATTCAATTCAGATATAATCTAATTTGAATTAAGATATACATGTATTTAATAAGTAATATGCTGAATCATGGATTTCATTTAATCTAGATCAAATTTATTATTAATTTGTATATCTTGTTTGTATAGATAACTAAATATATTAAATAACTATATAACTATTTTTTTATTATATTTATCTATATCTATTTTAGAATGTTAAAACAAATCTTTCTTTTGTTTTACTCTTTATCGTATTGGATTGACCCAATTTTAGCAATCCAAGAAAATAAAGTTTTCGCGGGCGAATATTTACTCTTTCAATTTCTATTTCAGTTCTATCATTAGTTCATAACTTTTCCGAATAGATGAATTGGTCTCTGGCCGGTTCCGCCATCCCGATCAATGAATCATTCGAATTCATTTTCACTAGAATCTTTTGAATTCACAGGTTCCATCGTTCCCATCGCTTCTTATTTAATGGTTAGGTCTGAATTATACAATGGAGCTATTAGTTGTTGAGTCAATATTCTTAGTCTTTATTGGCTCGAAGCTCTTTATTTTTTCTTCGATGAGCAGATTCATTTAATGATGAATCTGTATTGATGCTTTATTACACAGATTTTTTCTGAGATGACTCATAGACCTTACATATTGGAATTATATATCATCAATATTCTTTTTCTTTCTTTCTCTCATCTTTCCATTTATCCATACCCTTTCTTTTTTATTTCAATTGACAACTTAGAAGCAGATTTTTTGAATATTAATAAAAAAAGATTTCAGTTGCTACAACAATATGAACAATATATCATATCTTGACTGGGTCTTTGGATCCAGATAATACGAAGTGATGAGTTGGTTATTACTTCTATAAGTTATTTGTTTATACTATGGGGCTGGTTTTTAACCCTCAAAAAACCAACGAGTCGCACACTAAGCATAGCAATTTTATCAAAAGATTAATTGAATTTTTATTAAACCCTATAGAATTATAATTAGAATTGTTCATTTTTTTTATTGAACATAAAAGAAAAAGAAGAAACGAATTTATCATTTTTTGTTCTATCGCTGGATAGAATGGAAAGGGAAATAAAGGTTTATTATTCCCCGTCTATAAATATCCAAATTTTGATGCCTAATACCCCATAGATTGTTCGAACTGTATAGGAACAATAATCAATTTTAGCTCGAATGGTTTGTAGTGGAACTCTACCTTCTCTAATCCATTCAACACGCGCAATTTCTTTTCCGTCGATACGTCCTGCAATTTGCACTTGAATTCCTTTTGTATCTGCTTGTTCAGTTAATTCTATAGCCTTTTTCATTGCTTTGCGAAAAGAAACTCTATTTTTTAATTGTCCGGCTATAAATTCTGCAAGAATATTAGGGTTTCCATAAGGCTTTTCAATTCGTGTGATAGCAATGTTAAGTTTTCGATTTACAGAATTAAATTCTTTTTGTAAATTCATCTGCAATTCTTCGATTCCTCGGGGTCGACTTTCAATTAATATTTTCGGAAATCCCATATAGATTATGATTTGGATCAGGTCGATTCTTTTTTGAATCTCTATACGTGCAATTCCCTCGACACCAGAAGATGTTTTGATATTTTTTTGTACATAATTCTTGATATAATTTCTTATTTTTTGATCTTCTTGCAGACCCTCAGAATAATTTTTTGGTTGTGCGAACCAAAGGGAATGATGACCTTGGGTTGTACCAAGTCTGAAACCAATTGGATTTATTTTTTGTCCCATGTTCCCCCATTACTATATATATCATAATACGACATAGTTGTATCCTTTTTTTTCCATTTAGCTTTTTGTGACCATGTAATAGAGTCGGTATTTATATATTCATCTAAGGATATATCTTTCATTACAATAGTTATATGGCAGGTAGGTTTTTTTATTGCAAAACTACGCCCTCGAGCTCGACATTTTTGTCTCTTCATGACAGTACCTTCATTTACTTCGGCTTTACTAATGACTAAATTTCCTTCATTCGAACCCATATTGGAACTAGCATTTGCTGCTGCAGAATAAACTAATTTAAAAATGGGATAACATGCTCGATAGGGCATGAGTTCTAATATCATAAGTGTTTCTTCGTAGGAACGCCCACGAATTTGATCAATTACTCTTCGCGCTTTGTGAGCAG